TCCAGATCAGATTGAGCTGGTTTCCCCCTAATCACATAAGAAGAAGGATTGACAGTCTTAAGCCCAAGCTGGTGAATCTCCTCCTAAACAGAGTAACCTCCCCTCTTCGAAATCTGCTTGATGCCAAAAGCACAAGGTTTTCTAAACCAAACCACGATGCCAAACAAAAAGGCTTCTCAAAAAGGTGGGTTGAGAATATTCGTATTAGAACACAGAACGCCGACTGAACTGAGCTCGCTCGGGCAGCTGCCGATGGGTGGACGAATTTAGATTCGATTCAAATCCAATCTAGAAGAATATCTAGTGTGAGGCCAAAAAGACGCTGTTTCGTTTCCTAAACGCTTCCACTTACGAGCTCACCAATGATAAAATCCAGTTGTGGATGCTACTGAGTAAGCAAGCAACCTGCATTTCTTGCCGTTCACTCCGGTATTCCGCTTTCTGATTCTCCCCCGCCAAAGATAGAGTCTCCATGGTCGCGCGTTCGAGCTCACTAAGTTGGATTGCCTTCTTTCCATTCCGCAGGGATGGTGTCCGTCCCCACTCAATCCCCTATTCATATTGCCTCAAGCGTGCTTCCGTTTCCTGGTCTTTGAGTTCCCAAAGTGGGGTCTGGTCTCTCAAAGTCGTGGTTTTTGTATCGAAATAGACGAACCCTGGCCTATTTCGACGTTGAGAAAAGGGGTATAGAACCCCAGTAATAAGAGGTAGGATAATAGGTTCTCGTACTGTGACCTAGACCCCCCAGCCTCCTACCTTCTAGCCCCTCCTAGCATAGTTGAAACCTCACTCGAGCAATAAGGATATTATAGAGCTGCTTTTCCACGAATGGCCCTCCGGAGGGGCCATGTAATATAATTCAAACTCAAATTCGAGAGTAGTCGCTCCTTCAAAGTCTCAGTGTCTAAATGTACTTCTTTGATATTGAACTCCTCGAAACGCTGTTCCAACCGGGTATTCACTGGATTTGTTCCTGTCGTAGTTGTCGTTTCTCCAAAAAGGAGACGATAAAGAGCGTTTCCAATTCTTTTTAAAAAAGCCATAGGCAAGTAAAATTCACATGATCCGGCCTGGACCGAATCATTCTATTTCGCCACATCGGGGTTATGGGAGTCGAACCCAATTTTGCCACGAACCCCCATAAAGAACGAGCAAGAACGGGACTACAACCCTATAACAAAGGAATTCGCTTTCCATTGATCTCTTTATACGCAACGCTATTCTCTTTCTTTTTTTCCCTTTCCTATCAGCAACAAAGAGGCGGACTCTCTAAAGCGAATGAAGTGACAACACGAGTGCCATCAATATCTCTAATAAGACTGTTCAGCATTCTAAGACCAAACACATAGACATCCGTCATCACTTCATTCGCGATCTTGTTGAGGATGGTGCCGTGTCCTTAGAGTTTATTCCAACTGAGTCCCAACTAGCCGATTTTATCACAAAGCCTTTAGATTCCCTTAGGTTTGAATCCCTTAGGAAGTAGTCTATTGGTATGATCTCTCTTGACTAGTTTGTCCGATTGCATGTCACTCTTTATTCTTTCCTTGAGATATCTTCTTAGAGTGGGCAACAAGCTCCTACTGCGCTAACAACAGAAGCAGAGAGGGCGTAAGACATCTTATCCTTGACTTTATCCCTTCTTTATCAATATATGAGAAAAGAACCGGAGGATCTAGTCTCAATAGGGTAATACTTCATTTAGGGAGATAGCCCTATGGTTGCCCTTGCCATATGATTTACTCTTAGAAACCTTGGGGACCCCTTATCTCACGTTTCAGTACACGAAGAGGCTACGTCTATCCTAACAACCCGACCCCCGCCTTTAGCAATAGCTGCTGGAGAAAAGGAGGATCTATCAATCTAGTAAATGAGTTATGCCTCTTGCTTTCGTCCGCGCATCGGCCCTACGGAGAAGACCATGCAGAGGATAGGGCTAACGTCTTAACATCTGATAGGAAGCTTGTCTGCAGCCTCTGATACCGGGATAACTAGATACCCAGGACTTGGGAATGGGGCGCAGCAACCTGACTTATCCAGATAGGAGGGGCTAGAAGGGATCACGCTTAGTGCCTGGAACAAAGTCACCCCCTGGGGGGAAGAATCTGGGGACAAAACGAAAGGAAAGCAGAAGGAAAGAGTTCATCTTTTCATACTTAGCCAGGAATGCCAGATCCAGATAAGAGGGACGGTGTCCTCACTTTCGGATAAATAGCCACCCATTCTGTTAGAAACCTATTCTATTCATAAATAAGTTGTTGACTCAGATGTCCTGCCCCCACTTCTATTGCTAGTTCCCTCAGGCAGAGAGGTCTATTGGACCGGGGAAGCCCCCGAGCAATAAAAGAAGAGGGGCTAGCAGCACACTAAAGGTATACCTGCCCTTCTTCCCATGAACAAACTAACGCCCCATTTGGTAGGGGGGACTGACTTCGATAGAGGATTATTGGGAAAGTCCCCTTCCCACATCGATCCCTCTCGGTGGAAGAAGGATGAAACCTGCCAAGTAATAGGAATATAGTGAGGGATTTAGCAGTTCCGTGGCTGCATATTCAGTCGAGCACATGTGACTGAGTCGCCCGTACCTGAGCTCGAGAAACATTCCTTATACTGACCGAGTCTCCTCCCTTTCACGAGCAGTGGAGACAACGTTTCACACGTTGCCTTCACTAACTGAGCTGACAAGTGTATGAATGAAGTCGAAGCAACAAGTGTACTTCGGAACTCTTCTCCACCGCATTGAACCTTGCCGGCGGAGACAGGGGTACATTTACCTCTTCTGGATGCCCAAGAAAATGCACGCGATTCAATCATAAAATAAGTCCCAACTTAATCCTCACAAGTGATCAGGCTTATCTCTCTCAATTCTTTGGATTCAAATGAGTATCACAAAGTTAAACCCAAAACCCAGGACCTCACTTTACACTTTAATAGTCACTTGTTTGGTCATAAGACCTCAACTATTCCTCTCAGGAATATTGATTGGTCACAGGGCCTTCCGCCCCTATTAAGGAGAAGGCTAACAGCCTAATCACAGATTGGATTCTTCAGAACCAGTGTAACTGAGTTCTGGATAATCTCTATTCTCATTTCATCTGAATAACTTTATTCTGGATTCTCTCTGTCTGGGCTGGGCTTAAGACATGTTTGTCATCAGAACATCTCTGTTCTGGATTAACACTGTCCTGGTTAAACACATATATCATCAGGACTGTTTGGTTTAAGAGAGGCACAAGCCTGTATACAAACCGCCAACAATTGCTTTTTTCTTTCATGTTTTGAGATATTGGAATTAATGAATATGAAGCGGAACAAACGAACACACACCTTTCAGATTGCATCTTATTCGTAGAGTAGGACTTGAGAAAATTGCCCTTCGCTCACACCATCCCTGCTCAAATTATTCTCCGCTTAGGAACTAATATTATGATATGAATACAAGTTTATGTATGCATGTGTCTGTTGATTTTTCTACGAATATAATGCACCGCCTGTCTGCAAGCATAAATGTATATATATATATCCCTATGCACGCAAATCATCTTTGTCTGGTTCAATAGACTTTATATGTATGTACAACTCCCTATTACGTATGACAAGGTACCCTTATAAATTAGATACAACCAAGTTGAAACAGGTGTAACATCATCTTCAAAATGAAAGAAATTTGTATGCCCCTTATTTAATAGGGCTGATGATCCTATTACAAACCAGCTCATTAATGTAAATTCAGATTTTATTATATTGGTTTTTATGCTCTTTATATAAGCAAAGGGGGGTCTATATAACGCAAACTCCGGCTCGAACAAAGAAGCCACTCTTTATGATCACTATACAGGGGCTCTTGCTTCTTTGTGATTGCTAGTATTCGATTGAGGGGTGATCCCCAAAGGGCATATGAGGCAGTGACTGAACGACTCAAAGAGACTTGTACTAAAGAGTATAATAATAAGAGTATCATTAAACTATTTCCTATTTTGTTTGCACTAGATTGAAATAAAATCAATGTGTAGTTACCGCCCCGTTTATCCCTATCGTTCTTTCCGGGCTTTCCTATCCAGTATTTAAGTCAGTCTCCCCCAGGGATCGCTCTTATAGTAGCAGCATCTCTGAGTCCACAACTAATTGTGTACCAGAATCGCTTGCTATTGTTCCTACCAGATAGAGTAAGGCTTTCCTTTCCAGTATGTGAGGAATTCCCCCCAAGGGATCTAGTTCCATAGCATCTGGGCATTCCTTTCTATCATACCATTTGTGCATACCATCTTTCCTTTCGCAAATGGTCTGTTTAATATGGTATGCTAAGCTACCAAGGCGTGCATTGCTTCAGGAGAAGTCCCCGTTTATCCCGATCTGGCTTCCGGGGTACCTCCACAAAGATTAAGTCTTTCCCCCCGGTTTTCTTCTTATAAAAGGCAAGAGTGTGACCCGTGCTTTCCTATCCTGTCTGTGATCCCCCCAAAGTACTTTCTTCCAGGCATCAAGAGGTCTCTCTCTCGAGCCTTCAGTGTGCTTCTTGCTTGATACGGGAGTTTGCCTCCCTTCGCTCCATTCCTGCCTAAAGGAATTCATGTAAAAAGGGCATCGCTCTTCTAGTAGCAGGCCGCTAAGGTGTCCACAAACTATTCTATTAGAAAATCAGTTGTGTACCCTAATAAGAGAAGAGGGGCTACCAGCTGAGAGAAGTGGCTAGGTTGTTAGAGACCGGACGATGCGGACGATAGCTTTCTCATCCGTTGTTATCTCTCGTTCGTTCCTCTCCTAGTAGCTAGACTGTTGCTGTCTTCTCTTTCCCCCTTAAGTAGAAGGGATGGGGGCTTCTAATTGGACCTTCAAGTATGTGATGTCAGAGCACAACGGAATATCCCCCCGAGGAGGCAGGGGGGTAACGTCCTTTTACTGAGTTAGTTTGTGTAATAAGAAGCATACTTTCTTTAACGCCACTGGTAGTTGAATAAGGGAGGATGCTTAGAAGAATGATTAAACCTGCCTAAAGTCAG